AATAAGATGGCTGAGGTTATAGGCGGTAGATTGTAAATCTATAAACAAGTTGATTACTTTCTTATTGGTTTTATAGTAATAAGTAAAAACGTTGGATTGCAAATCTGAAAATGTGTTAATAACACTAAAACTTAGGATTTAAAAGAATTCTTTTTTGTAAAACTTTGAAGGTTTTGAGTTTTTATAACCTAAAATCCTAGAATAAGAAGGGAATGGGGAGAAGGAGACCAATAACGTTTAGTAGAAATGAAGAGATAATAATAGGAGAAAGAGGAGTAAATGGTTTAAAGTTTGAAAGCAAAACAGGATTAATAAGTAAGATAAAGGGTATAAGGACGCGTAAATAGTAGTAAAGAGTAATAAGAGCTGAAAGAATTAGGAACATAAGCGGAAAAATTATTTCGTTTATTAATATACTTTGAATTATAAACCACTTAGGAATAAAACCAGTAAAAGGGGGAAGCCCTCCTAAAGATAGTAAATTGAGAGGGAGAAGAAGAGTAGAGTAGGAGTTCGAATAAGATAAATTTAGTAGATCTGAAAAGTAATAAGAACGAAAGGAATTAAAAAAAATAACAATTGAGAGCGAAATTAAGATGTAGAAGGTGAAATAAGTTAGTCACATAAAGTCACTAATAAAAATAGCGACTAATATTCACGATATGTGATTAATGGAAGAGAATGCTATAATTTTACGCAATCTTAGAATATTAAGTCCTCCTAGAGCTCCTACTAAAGCTGAAAGGATAGCTGAAAATATAATTATAAAAGAATGGGAACTAAGGTGGGATAGTATATATATAGGCGCTAATTTTTGGATTGAAAGAAGGATGAAAGCTTGGGGCCAAGATAAACCTTCTATAATATGAGGAAACCAGAAGTGGAAAGGGGCGGCTCCTAATTTAAGTAATAAAGCCATAATAATTAACGGTGAAATGGAGAAAGAAAAAGAAAGATATAAGCACCTAGATATAATAATGAAAGTGGAGCCTAAAGCTTGAATGAGAAAGTACTTTAACGCGGTCTCAGAATATAAGGGGTTTATTCTAATTAAGATTAAAGGAATAAATGATAAGAGGTTAAGTTCTAAGCCAATTCACATACCAAATCAAGAAGAAGAAGAAATAGTCAAAAAAGAACCTAGGAGAAGGGTAAATAGGAATATAAAGGATGAAAACGGAAAGATCATTTAAAAGAGAAAATTTATTTCATTTACGGGTTATGAGCCCATTAGCTTAATTTAGCTTATCTTTTATATATTGGTGTAAAGTGCATAAAAAGGTTTGATCTTTTAGGGGGTGGTGAAGATTCCATCATATATAAGCAAACGAGTTATGTAGGTGAAACTAGAACACATTATTAGCTCTATCAAAGCTATCCTTTTATCAGGCACTACATATAAATAATATGTTAAAAATTTATGAGTGTGATTAAAACTCAATTGAAAAAATAATCACAAGAGGCGGATTAATTTAAGAATATATATATATATATATATATATATGTATATATATATATATATATGTATGTATATATATACACATATATATGCATATATATGTGTATAACTTGTATGGAGTATATGTATATAGGCGGGCTTTACACTTGCAGGATCCTAATATGGGTTTTCCTGGCTAGCACAAAGACTGTGAAACTTTATAATATCATATTAGCTACTCTTAATATTAAATATTAGGCTCCCTTAGATTGCTGCGTTAAGGGGAGAGGGACTTTAATTGGATATTTTGCTGATAATTGCTTAGTTGTGACTATATTTGGTTAGTATATTGTGAAACTTTATTTTTATGGTGAGTTAGAATTAAATATAAGTCATTTATAGATCTTAGTAAGAGAAAGAAGAAGGAAGAGAAAGAAGAGCCAAATTATATTCTACTCTTTAATTATATTTGGGGGAGATTGTTATCTAGGCATTGTGGGTCTATCTACGTTTGTTAAGGAATTATTGTAGAGATACTATGTTTGTGTTCGTTGGGTTTATGAGTTATTGATATTTTGTGGAGATAAGTGTGGAGGCTTATTGATTGCATTTGATTTTTCATATGTGCCAACAGTCGGTTAGTATTATATAATTAGGTTTATTATTTAATTGCTTTAGGATTTATATTTTACAGGATTTATATCTTACAAGATATATATACATATATATATATATATATATATATATATATGTATGTATATATACTATCTTGTTTGTGTGTTATGTAATTAATATGCTTTGATTGTTTTTAATATAATTCTTAAATGTTAATTAATTTTTTGACAAAAGTTTAATTAGATAGAATTTAAAAGCATAGAAGTAAAAGTTTGATTCTTTCTTGAATTTTTATGTATTTACTGAAGTTGCATGAGAGTTATAGTATGTATATGTTGTTCTTTTTTAAGAGAAGCATGATTAAAAAGAAGTAGAATAAATTGTCAATGAAAAGATAAATGCTCAGCATATAATGTTAATTAATTTAAGAGATTAAGAGTTAGTATGTAAAGATAGGTCTGATGAAACATTGTGCCAGCAGTCGCGGTTACACATTAAGGTCGAGTAAAAATCGAATATTATTTAGTTAAATTTAAATGATTTTAATTAATAAGCGCTTGAAAATTTGAAGGTAAAATTAAAAATTTTTAGAGTTGTAATTAGACAAAAGTTGAAGCTAAAAAGATTTAGGTTTAAACTAGGATTAGATACCCTACTATACTAAAAATAAATTTAAAAAGTTGATTATTGTTAGATATGTACTTAAAATTTGAAGAATTTGGCGGTAGTTTAGTCTTGTTAGAGGAACCTGTTTTATTAAATCGATAAACCGCGTAAAATCTTGCTTTTTTTTGTTGGGCAGCTTATATACCGTCATTAACAGATAATTTTATAAGAATTAATTATTGGAGTTTATAAAAGATAAATGAAATTAGATCAAGGTGTAGTCTATAAAAAAGCTAAAATGGGTTACAATAAAATTTGTTTAAGACGTATTAATAAAGTAAGATTTATGATGAAGGAGGATTTAATTGTAATTATAAATTAATACATTATAATGATATATAGCACTAAATTATGTACATATTGCCCGTCGCTTTCATTTAAAGATGAGATAAGTCGTAACATAGTAGGTTTATTGGAAATTGAACCTAGATTGGTCAAAACATAGCTTGTGTAGAAAAGCACTTCACTTACGTTGAAGAGAATTATCGTGCAAATCGGTTTGTTTTGAATTTTTAAAAATTGCTTAAAAATTAATGTAAAATAAAAAGTTAAAAAAAATAATTGAAATAAGAACTAGTAATGTTTAATAAATATTCTATTAGGCTATAGGTAAAAAGTACTGTAAAGGAAATTTTAAATGAGAACAAATTTTTATAGTAATTATTAATAATTGTACCTTGTGTATCATGGAAAATTTAAATAATTTAAAAATGTTAAAGGTCTCGAAGTAAATAACAGTTAACTTGATAAAAAAGTTTATGTTGCAAAATAAAATTTTAATATAAAGTTAAAGGTGAAATATTCAACGAGTTTTATTGTATCTGGTTTCTTAAGAAATAAATATAATTTATAATCTAAACTCTAAAGGTTTAGAATTTAGGAGTAGGAGGGTTAAGCTTCTTGTTCAAAAAATTAATTATAATAGTTTATAGATTTAAAAGAAATTGTCTAAGCTTAAAGGTAGCTACGATAACAAAGTGTTTAAAATGAATTAGTAATTTAAACCAAAATAACTTTAAGTGGTATTAAGATATTTAAAAACAATAAAAAAAAAGTAATTCTGGTTTTATAAGTAGAAAATAAATATTAAAACAAAATAAATAAAATAGAAATTATACTATGAATTATTATTATCATAATTAAAGGAATTCGGCAAATATAATTTCTTGCCTGTTTATCAAAAACATGTCTATATGAAGATATTTATAGTCTGGCCTGCTCCCTGACTATAAAGTTAAAGAGCCGCGGTAATTTGACCGTGCAAAGGTAGCATAATCATTAGTTTCTTAATTGGGAACTTGTATGAAAGGTCTGACAAAGAAAAAGCTGTCTTTATTATGAAAGTTGAATTTAACTTTTAAGTGAAAAGGCTTAAATAATTTAGAGGGACGATAAGACCCTATAAAGCTTTATATAAAAAATAATTAAAATTAAATTTATAATAAAGATTTAAATTAATTATTATATTTTATTGGGGTGATAATGATAAAAATAATATTAACTGTTGAACAAATATACATAAATAAAAGAGTTAAGTTAGTTAATGATCCTTATTTAAAGATTAAAAGATTAAGTTACTTTAGGGATAACAGCGTAATTTTTCTTGAGAGTTCATATCGAAAGAAAAGATTTCGACCTCGATGTTGAATTAAGATATCTATGTAAAGCAGTCATTACATAAGAAGGTCTGTTCGACCTTTAAATTTTTACATGATTTGAGTTCAGACCGGCGTGAGCCAGGTCGGTTTCTATCTTCTAAAGAGTAAATAAACCGTTTTAGTACGAAAGGATTTAATGGTTTTAAAAATTAAAAGTTACTATTTTGGCAGAGGAGATGCTCTAGATTTAGGATCTAGCTATATAGAATTATTATCTATAAATAGTAAAGCAGTTAAGGCTAATTGTTTTGTGATAAGATTAGTAATATTAGTAAATTATGTAGTTTTAATTGTTTGTGTTTTAGTGGGAGTCGCTTTTGTTACTTTACTTGAACGTAAGGTATTAGGATACATCCAAATTCGTAAAGGGCCTAATAAAGTGGGGTATATGGGATTACTACAACCTATTTCAGATGCTGTAAAACTATTTACTAAAGAGCAAACTCTTCCAGTTATATCAAATTTCTTAGCTTATTATTTATCTCCTGTATTTAGTTTATTCATTTCATTGTTAGTATGAATTGTTATGCCTTATGAAACTGGATTGATCAGGTTTAATATAAGAATTTTATTCTTTTTTTGTTGTTTAAGGTTAAATGTGTATAGGACAATGGTTGCCGGTTGGGCTTCAAATTGTAAATATTCATTGCTTGGAAGGTTACGAGCGGTAGCTCAGACCATTTCATATGAAGTCAGACTTGCTTTAATTTTATTATCTTTTATTGTTTTAGTTGGGGGGGTCAGATTAGAATTGTTTAGTAAATTTCAAACTGAGTGTTATTTTATAGTAGTTTCTTTACCTTTAAGTTTAATTTGATTTAGATCGTGTCTGGCTGAAACCCATCGTACCCCCTTTGATTTTGCTGAAGGGGAATCAGAGCTGGTATCGGGTTTTAATACTGAATATAGAAGAGGAGGATTTGCTTTAATTTTTATAGCAGAATATGCAAGAATTTTGTTTATAAGAGTACTGTTCACAGTTATTTTCTTAGGTGGAAATTTATATAGGAGTATATTTTATTTAAAATGTGTGATAGTTGCTTTTGTATTTATTTGAGTGCGTGGAACGCTTCCTCGTCTTCGTTATGATAAATTAATGTATCTGGCCTGAAAGAGGTTTCTACCAGTGTCTTTAAATTATTTATTTTTTTTTATAGGGTTAAAACTAATGTGTTTCAGAATTATGTTAACATATAATTAAATTAATATATTAACGATTAATAAGTTCTTTTACTTTTTTAATGTTTTCAAAACATTCGTTTTATATAAACTAAATAATCATGCTAATATTTTATCTCACATTTTTAATATAAAAGGGTTAATAATGAAATATGAAAAATATAAAACTGTTAAAGTTTGTCCTGTAAGGATATAAGGGTCTTCAACCGGTCGAGCTCCGATTCAAGTTAATAACATCAAAATTGAGATTAAAAATCAAAATATAATTTGATTTAAAGGGTAAAAGGTGAGACTACGAAATTGTGAGACGTGAGTAAAAGGTAAAATCACTAGAATTAAAATAGAAAGAACTAGTGCGATAACCCCTCCTAATTTATTAGGAATGGATCGAAGAATAGCATATGCAAATAAAAAATATCATTCCGGTTGAATGTGAGGAGGAGTAACTAAAGGATTAGCTGGAATAAAGTTATCAGGATCTCCTAGTAAATAAGGGTTGACCAGTGAAAGAAATAATAAAGCCGTTAACATAACGATAAATCCTACAATGTCTTTAAAAGTAAAATAAGGATGAAAAGGTACTTTGTCTGTTTGGCTTGAGATTCCTAGAGGGTTATTCGCTCCAGAATTATGAAGGAAAAGAATATGGACAAGAGAGGCTGCAGCCACAATAAAAGGAAGAACAAAATGAAAAGTAAAAAACCGAGTTAAAGTTGCATTATCGACAGAAAACCCTCCCCAGATTCATTGAACTAAAGTTGTTCCTAAATAAGGGAGTGCTGAAAACAAGTTTGTAATAACCGTAGCTCCCCAAAAAGATATTTGTCCTCAAGGTAGAACATAACCTAAAAAAGCCGTTGCTATAACTATAAATAAAATAATAATTCCTACTATTCAAGTGTGAAATATCATGTATGAGCCATAATAAATACCTCGTCCAATGTGAATGTAAATACAAATAAAAAAAAAGGAAGCTCCATTCGCATGTATAGTTCGGAGTAATCATCCATAATTAACATCACGACAAATATGAGCCACTCTAGAGAAAGCAAGATCGATGTGAGCTGTATAGTGTATAGCTAAAAATAATCCAGTGATAATTTGAGTGATTAGACAAAGCCCTAGCAAAGAACCGAAATTTCAAAAGGTGGAGATGTTTCTGGGAAGAGGTATATCTACCAAAGCATTGTTTATAATTTTAAAAAGAGGGTGAGATTTACGTAAAGGGGTTATCATTAGTTTTGAAGACGTAAAGGTCTTTTGGTAAAATTAGTAATTTTAACTACTACAATAAGTGTTAATAGTAGATATAAAATAATAAATAAAGTGAAATTTATAAAGTTGCAGTTGTAAATTCATCTAATAAAAAAAGGTGTTGATAAGTTAGAAGAAACAGAAGTAATCGGGAGAGAAGAAGGGTAAGGAGATAATAAAGGATCTATGAGGAAAGCAATAAAAGTTAAGAAAAAAAAAAAGAAAGTATAAAGTATTAATGATTTAAAAGAAAAAAAAAAAGATTCGTTTGAGGCAAGAGAAGCCACATAAATAAATAAAACTAGTATTCCTCCTAAAAAAATTAAAAAAAGAATATAAGAAAATCAGAAAGAATAAGTTGAAGTTCCTGTTATAATCGAAATTATAATAGTTTGAAGGAGTAAAGTTAATCCCAAAGCTAAGGGGTGTTTAAGTTGAGTGAATAAAAAAGACAAAAGTAAAATCAAAGGAGCCGCTCATAACATTTCAGAGAATAGTTTAAGAAAAATGTTAGTTTTGGGGACTAAAGACAAAAGTTATTTTTTCTCTGAAGTTTTAAGAATAAATTAATTCATTATTGGTTTACAAGACCAAGGTTTTTTATAAACTATTAAAACTTATGATAAGTCTTAGTATTATAAAAGTGATTATTTCTTTTATTATAGTGATAAGAGGTTTATGAAGATTTGTAAATTATTATAAACATTTACTAAATGCTTTATTAAGATTAGAGTTTATAACATTAGGGGTATTTTGGTTAATAAGAATACAGCTAAGGGCTATAAGGGGTGAGATATATTTTATACTTTTTTTTTTGACTTTGGCAGCTTGTGAAGGGGCTTTAGGATTAACATTGTTGGTAGTGGCAGTACGCAGACATGGAAATGATCGTTTTATAAGGTTTAATTTATTGGAATGTTAAAGTTAATTTTAAGCTTAGTTTTGTTGATAAAATATAGGAAAGAGTGAAATCTAATTCAATTAGGGTTATTATTCTTGAGATTTTTGTTTAGCGTAAGTTGTTGTCACGATTTTTTTTTATGTGAATTAGGGTATATGTTCGGTATAGATTATATTAGATTTATGATAAATATATTAAGAATTTGAATTATAAGATTGATTGTTATATCAAGACAAAAGATTAAAAAGTATAATCAGTTCTATTCAAGATTTGTAATTATGAATTTGTTATTATTGTTGTTTTTAATTTTAACTTTTTCTTGTTTAGATTATCTTTTGTTTTATATTAGTTTTGAAATATGCCTTGTTCCAACTTTAATTTTAATTATAGGTTGAGGATATCAACCCGAACGCATTCAAGCAGGAGTTTATATACTTTTTTACACTTTGGTTTTTTCTTTACCTTTATTAAGATCATTATTGTTATATTTCAATAACAACGGAAGGTTGACGATAATACTAAGAGAAACAATTAGAAAAAGGCACTCTATTAGATTAGTATGGTATTTTTGCAGAATCCTAGCGTTCATAGTAAAACTCCCAGTATATATATTTCATTTGTGATTGCCTAAAGCCCATGTTGAAGCTCCGGTAGCAGGTTCAATAATTCTAGCTGGAGTTTTATTGAAGTTAGGAGGGTATGGTTTGATTCGAATTTTAGTTATATTTCAATTTATTAGAAAAGAACTAAACTGAATTTGAGTAGGATTAGGCTTAATTGGAGGCACATATACTAGTTTAATATGCCTACGACAGGTTGATATAAAGTCTTTGATTGCTTATTCTTCAGTTGCACATATAAGGTTAGTTTTATGCGGATTAATAATTTTTAGTTATTGAGGAGTAAGAGGAGCTGTAATTGTAATGATTGGACATGGTTTATGTTCTTCTGGGTTATTTTGCCTTGCCAATGTCGTGTATGAACGCATTAATAGGCGAAGTCTGTTTGTTGTTAAGGGATTATTAAATTTTATACCTAGAATAGGCTTATGATGATTCTTATTAGGGGTCAGAAACATAGCAAGCCCTCCTTCTTTAAACTTACTGGGAGAAATCAGCTTAATCATTAGAGTTTTAAGTTGAAGAAAAATGAGAATTATAGGGGTAAGAACTTTATCATTTTTTAGAGCGGCATATACTTTATATATATATAGATTAAGGCAACATGGTTTGTTTTTTAGGAGATTATATTCTTGTTGCTCCGGTAAAATTCGAGAATACCTTCTGATGTTTTTACATTGATTTCCTTTAAACGTATTAATTTTGAATATCAATATTATAATAATCTAATTCTTTAAAATAATATAAATGAAAATTATATAAAAAGAAATGATTTGAAAATCTTCTGTACATAGAGTAAGAATAATATTTTTGGCGTTTATATCAATAATTTGTGGAGTTTTAGGAGTAATAAGATTAAAAATTAATAAGGTAAACGTAGTAGAATGAGAGTTAATAAAGTTAAATAGAATAGAAATATCATTTACTTTAGTCTTTGACTGAGTGTCTTTATTGTTTTTATGTTTTGTTTTTTTGATTTCTAGAAGAGTTACGTATTATAGAGGAAGATATATAGCAATAGACAAAACTTTATCTCGTTTTATATACCTTGTTTTAGCATTTGTGTTTTCGATGACTATAATGGTACTAAGACCAAATATAATCAGAATTCTCTTAGGATGAGATGGGTTAGGATTAGTCTCTTATGCATTAGTTATTTATTATCAAAACGAAAAGTCTGCTAATGCAGGAATATTAACTGTTTTATCAAATCGAGTCGGAGATGTTGCTATTTTATTAGGAATCGGTTTAAGAAGAAAATTAGGTGGATGGAACTTTTTTATTTACAGACATTATATAAGAGATGAATGATTAAGAGTTAAAATTGTTCTAGTATTGGCAGCTATAACTAAAAGTGCTCAAATCCCTTTTTCTGCTTGGCTGCCTGCAGCAATAGCAGCACCTACACCTGTTTCAGCTTTAGTTCATTCGTCAACTCTTGTTACTGCGGGTGTATATTTAATAATTCGATTTAATTTTGCACTAGAGGGGTCGAAAATTCAAAGATTTTTATTTATTATTTCTTGCTTAACTATGTTTATAGCAGGGTTAGGGGCTAATATAGAATATGATTTAAAAAAAATTATTGCTCTATCAACTCTCAGACAACTAGGAATCATATTAAGGATTTTATCTTTAGGCCATCCTGATTTGGCGTATTTTCATTTATTAAGCCATGCTTTGTTTAAAGCATTACTCTTTATATGTGCTGGTATCGTAATTCACAATGTATTGGAATATCAAGATATTCGATGCATAGGAGGTTTAGTTAAATATATACCTTTAAGAGTGTCTTACATAACATTAGCTAATTTAGCTTTGTGTGGGTTTCCGTTTATAGCAGGATTTTATTCTAAAGATATAATTTTAGAGGTTTCTTTTATAAATGAAATTAATTTTGTCGGATTAGTTCTCTACGTTTTGGCTACCGGGTTAACAGTAATGTATACAGCCCGACTAATTTTTTATACATTAAGAGGTGAAATAAACTTATGTTGTTTAAGAAGAATTAGAGATCAAGATAAAATTATAACAAATTCTATAGTAATATTAGGTACAGGTTCAATTTTAGGAGGTTCAATTTTATCCTGGTTAATGTATCCTGAATTGTATATAATTTGCTTGAGAGGAATTATAAAAGCTCTAGTTTTAATTGTAAGAGTCTTTGGAGGTTTTTTAGGTTATATACTGAATATAATAAATACAAACTATAAAGTAAAAAGATTAAGAAACTATAAATTTGTTAGAATAAGGGGGTCAATATGATATATGCCTTTTTTAAGATCGGTGAAAAATAGAAAGTTAACCTTATTTAGAGGAGATTATATTCATAATATAGGTGATAAAGGATGAAATGAATATTTGGGAGCCCAAGGGATTTATTATATTAGAAAAGAACTGTTTGATAAATTAAATCGTGTTCAAAATAATAGAGTAAAAATCTATATAAAAATATTTATAATTAGTGTAGTTGCTGGCTTATTTGTGTACTTATGTTTATATAATTTAAAAAGAATATTACATTGAAGCTGTAAAAGTGATAAGTATATCTGTAAATAAAATTCAAATAATTTAAATATTAAAATATTAGCTTGTGGTGCTAAAAATGTATAAATATACTTTGAGTAAATAAATAATTTTTAGAAACTTCAGTTTCAGCTTTACAACGAAAATGTAACGTGTTTATATTACACTATAAAAATAGAATATAAACAGAGTTTAACTGCTTAGGAAAAAGTTAGAAGCTTTTTTCTTAACTTAATATTCTACTTGATAGGAAAAAGAATTTCAATTATATTATTAACAGTAATATGCCTAAACTTTGGCTTCTATCAATTAATTAGAGACTTAAGGATGTCAAAATTTAGGTCGAAACTAAATGCAATAAATTCGCTTTCTAATTTTAAAGCTAGTTTGAAGTAAACTCTTTGTAAATGCAACTTACATGTCATAAAATAGACTATAGCCTTAAGAACTATTCGGACCACTCTAGAGCTCCCTGATTTCACTCGTAGTAAAGTCCTAAAAGAAGAATAAATAAAAATATAAACGTAGTAAAAATCCAGGAAAATGTGTTAGTAATATTAAAAATAGAGGCGATAGGAAGTAAAAGGGTAATTTCGACATCAAAAATCAAAAAAATCAAAGCAATTAAAAAAAACCGTAAGGAAAAAGGCAATCGTGCTGATTTTTTAGGATCAAACCCACATTCATATGGAGAGTTTTTTTCTCGATCAATAATAGTTTTTTTTGCTAAAATCGAAGCTAGTACTATAACAGTGCAAGCAATTAAGAAAGTAATAAAAGAGATAGAGGTAATAAATAAGATTATTTTCTCTAAAACCTATAGACTTTCTGATTGGAAATCAGATATACTTAATTATATTAAGAAAATTAACCTCCTCATCAATAAATGAATATATATAGGAAAAGTCAAACAACATCTACGAAATGTCAGTATCAAGCTGCAGCTTCAAACCCTACATGATGGTTAGAAGAAAAATGGCAACTATAAAGTCGTAGAAAACAAACAAACAAAAAAGAAGTTCCAATAATAACATGTAATCCATGAAACCCAGTTGCAACAAAAAAAGTGGATCCAAATACAGAGTCAGCAATAGTAAATGATGCTTCGATGTATTCATATGCTTGTAAGATTGTAAAATACACTCCCAGGATAATAGTCAACCCTAGACTTTGAATTGCTTGGGTATAATTTGATTCTATAATAGCGTGGTGGGCTCATGTAACTGTTGCTCCGGATGATAAAAGAATAGTAGTATTTAATAAAGGAATTTGGAAAGGGTTAAAAGGTTGAATTCCCAAGGGAGGCCAATACATTCCGATTTCAATAGTTGGAGATAATCTACTATGAAAGAAGGCTCAGAAAAAGGAAAAAAAAAATAAAACTTCAGACACAATAAATAAAATCATTCCTCATCGTAGACCTTTTACTACTACTAAAGTATGAAGACCTTGATACGTTCCTTCTCGTGTAATATCACGTCATCATTGAATTATTGTAAGTAAAATTCCTAAGATTCTTAATACAAGTAAATTTATATTAAATAGATGAAATCATTTGATTAATCCGGTAGTTAATATTAAAGCTCTAATAGAACCTGTTAAAGGTCAAGGTCTTATATCTACTAGATGATAAGGGTGAAATCCATGTGATGTTGTCATTAATTAATTTCTCTTGTGTAAAGAGTTCTTAAGACAGCAAATACATATGATTGAATAATTGCTACGGCAGATTCTAAAATCAATAGTAAGATTTGAGATATAATCAAAATCGATAAAATAGATAAAGTTAAAGAAGGACCAGTGTTTCCTAGTAGAGTTAGTAGTAAATGTCCTGCAATTATATTCGCTGCTAATCGGACTGCAAGTGTTCCTGGACGGATAAAATTTCTAATAGTTTCAATTAATACTATAAAAGGTATGAGAACGAAAGGAGTCCCCTGGGGAACTAAATGGGCAAACATATGTTGAGTATGGTTAATTCATCCAAAAATTATTAAAGTAATTCACAAAGGCAAAGATAGAGATAAAGTTATAGCCATATGCCTAGATCTTGTAAAAACATAAGGAAGGAGACCTAAAAAATTATTAAAAACAATAAACCTAAATAAAGAAATAAATATTACAGATGAGCCAACATGAGAGGTAGTTAGCAAAGCTTTAAATTCTTTATGAAGAATAGAAGTAATCTTTCTTCATAATAAGGATGACCGAGACGGGGACGCTCAATATAAGTAAGGTAAGAATAAAAATCCAAGAGTAGTCGAAATTCAATTTATTGAAAGATTGAAAATCCTTGAAGAAGGTTCAAAAACAGAGAATAGGTTTGCTATAATTTTCAGGATTTTTGGGGGATAGAAGTAAATGCGGGGTTAGATGATATAACTTCATAAGGTTTAATAAAAAAAGTTATAGTTAATATAATCATGTAAATAAGTAGAAAAAAAAAAAAGAGACTTAATCATATTAGTGGAGCTATTTGTGGCATTAAGAAATATCTTCGAAAGATTATTTTGACATGACAAATCAATATTATAATATTAATTAATTTCTTTCACCAGAAGTAGGCGTTATTACTATATTAGGTTTAAAAGACCTAAACTTACTTTCAGTCATCGGGTGTATTCTAAAGTTGAAGAAATTCATTGGAGAAAATGATCAGTAGAAGTTCTTTCAATTATAATGGGCATAAAACTGTGATTGGCTCCACAAATCTCTGAACACTGACCATAAAATAATCCTGGACGAGAAATAAGGAAACTTACTTGGTTAAGTCGTCCCGGGATAGCATCGGCTTTTACACCTAGGGAGGGGACAGTTCAAGAATGAATAACATCAGCAGCTCTAATAATAATCCGAATTTGAGTATTCATGGGTAAAACTACCCGATTATCGACATCTAATAGACGAAATCCTGAGGAGTCTATCTCGTTTAGGGGGGTCATATAGGAATCGAACTCTAGGTGTAAGAAGTCTGAATACTCATATCTTCAATATCACTGGTGCCCAATGGTTTTTAAAGTTATAGAGGGGTTGTTGACTTCATCGAGAAGATAAAGAAGTCGTAAAGAAGGAAGGGCAATAAAGATAAGAATAATCGCTGGGATAATCGTTCAGATTATTTCAATTGTTTGATTTTCTAATATGTAGCGGTGGATATAAGAGTTTATTAAGACTATAAACATGATATAGCCTACAAAAGTAGTAATTAAAACAAGAATTAGTATAATATGATCATGAAAAAAGATTAATTGTTCTATAAGAGGAGATGCTCTGTCTTGAAAACCTATATATGTTCATGTTGCCATTGATAAATTCTAAAAGAAGAGTAACAACTTCCTAGTAGGAGCTTAAATCCTATACATCTTTCTGCCATTTTAGAAGTTAGAGATTAATGGAATTTCTATATAAGAGTGATCTGCAGGAGGATATACGTGATTTCATTCAATAGATGATGGTAGGGAGGAAGAAAACATAAGTGGTCGGTTAGTTATAAAAGCATCTCAGACAATAATTAGGAATCCTAAAGACGCAGTAAAAGAAATCATTGAGCCTATAGAGGATAGGATGTTTCAAGTTATTAGGGAGTCTGGGTAGTCAGAATAGCGTCGTGGTATTCCATTAAGGCCTAGAAAATGTTGGGGAAAAAAGGTTAAATTTACACCGATAAATATAACAAAAAAATGGATCTTTATTCACTTAGGGTTGAGAGATAATCCTGTAAAAAGCGGAAATCAATGGGCAATCCCTCCGAAAATCCCAAATACAGCTCCTATAGATAAAACATAGTGAAAATGTGCGACTACATAATAAGTATCATGGAGAATAATATCAATGGAGGAGTTAGCTAAAACAACTCCAGTTAACCCTCCAACTGTAAATAAAAAAATAAACCCCAAAGCTCATAGAAGAGAAGGGGTATAAGAAATTTGAGTACCGTGGAGAGTTCTTAGTCATCTAAAAATCTTAATTCCGGTGGGAATTGCAATAATTATGGTGGCCGAAGTAAAATAAGCACGAGTATCTACATCTATACCTACTGTAAATATATGATGAGCCCAAACAACAAATCCTAGAATACCAATTGCTAATATAGCGTAAATTATTCCTAAAGTCCCAAATGATTCTTTTTTCCCGGATTCTTGCCTTACGATATGAGAAATTATACCGAAGGCGGGTAGGATGAGAATGTAAACTTCAGGATGGCCGAAAAATCAAAATAGGTGTTGGTATAAAATAGGATCTCCGCCTCCTGCTGGGTCAAAGAAAGATGTATTTAGATTACGGTCTGTAAGAAGCATTGTAATAGCTCCTGCAAGTACAGGGAGAGAAAGAAGTAATAAAATAGCTGTAATGAAAACAGCTCAAACAAATAAGGGTATTTGGTCTATAGACATGCCGAAAGATCGTATATTGATAACTGTAGTTATAAAATTTACAGCACCTAAGATTGAGGATACACCTGCTAAATGTAGGGAGAAAATTCCTATATCAACTGAAGCACCAGCATGGGCAATAGCGGCAGCTAAAGGAGGGTAAACAGTTCATCCTGTACCAACTCCTCTTTCAACTATACCTCTTATTAAAAGAAGAGTAAGAGAGGGAGGTAAAAGTCAAAACCTTATGTTGTTTATACGCGGAAAAGCTATATCTGGGGCTCCTAATATTAAAGGAACAAGTCAGTTACCAAATCCTCCAATTATAATAGGTATAACTATGAAGAAAATTATAACGAAAGCGTGGGCCGTAACTACCACGTTATAAATTTGATCGTTTCCAATTAAAGTTCCCGGTTGCCCTAGTTCTGCTCGAATAATAAGTCTAAGTGAAGTACCCACTATTCCCGCTCAGGCTCCAAACAAAAAATATAATGTACCAATGTCCTTATGGTTTGTAGAAAAGAGTCATCGTGACAT